TGTCTATCTCAGACAAATAGCGCCGCAGGGTTTGTTCCGAGAAAGGCTGCCCGTCCCTCTTGTAAAAGAGAACGTCACGGACCTCGAACCGTTTCCGGATGAGATCCTCAGCACGATACCCATCGCCGATGAGTGCGGCTTCGATCCGTGTTTCGAGCAGCATTCTCAGCGAGAGCATGTCCATTTGCTGCGTCACGTCCCTCCAGGCATTTCGCCCGAAGAACTGCAGACCGACCCCGATGGCGAGTTCGTGTCGCCTATCCTGGTCGAGCATGAGGGGTTGTGCCAGTTCCGGAATCTCCGGCCGGGGCGGTGGCGGAGAGAGGGGCTCGGGAACCTCGGCCTCCGCGGGCGGGGCCGGGTAAAACTCGATTGGAGGTGCTACAATTTGAGTATCGCAGAAAGCCGCTTTCCGCGGGGCAATAAAAAAGAAAAAAGAAAAAAGAAGGCACGGTATTGCGAAAAATAAAGACTGAGACCGCCATATGGAGTTCAAAAAAGGATCCTCTTTCATCTTAAAGAGAATCACGGGAATTATGATGCAATTGAAAACGAGCATAATTCTTACTGGGCTGATCGAACCAAATACATAAAATCCAAAAAAAGGAGGCTCGGTTGGAACAAGTTCTACAGGACCTAATGTGAGGAAAAGAAAATCGAGAAATATCATAGGCTACTTAATGAAGAAATTCTTCGCCACATCAAGGTGACAGGATTCGAACCTATGGCCCTCTGTACCCAAAACAGATGCGCTGACCAGACTGCGCTACACCTCGCGTCTCACCCCTCCCCCCGGAGCATATAGATCCACCCGATCGATGAACACTTGAGCCGAACTCGCGGGACGCGAGAACCAATCCGAGTAATCAACCGCTTTTTTTATAAAATCTGACCCTGATGAAATCAGAACCTGCACTATAAGGCTTTTTGGCTTCCTCTTTCACTTTTTTTTTTTAGAATCCGGCTCCGCTCCTCTTTCAGAGCCTTCGCCCGTTTAGAAGTGGATTCGAACCACTGACACAAGGATTTTCAGTCCTTTGCTCTAACCAGCTGAGCTACCTAAACAACTTTCCTAAAGTATGTTTTCTTCATCGAATAGCGCCCTAACTTACTACTTTACTAGTAAGGGAAAAGCCCTATATCTTTGTAAAGGGCTTTTTTCGCTTGTTCGTCAAGCTTTCAAGCAGCTCTTTCAACTGCCGCCTAATCTCCCAACCATGCTCAAGAACCGAGAGCCACCCAGGGACTGGACGGCCAGAGGGAGCTTGCTTTTAGAAAGAAGATAGGTCGGTCAAACAAAAACAACGCGCAACGGGCTCTCCGCTCCTAGTCACTAAGTAGTGCTATTCTGTCCTCCGGGGGGACTCCACCAAGAGGCTCTTTCTCTCACGTAATTTTGCCCGCCCGTTCCGCCGGGATTCGAACCCATGATACAATCTTCTTGTATGCCGATTTAGCAAACCAATGCCTTAAGCCACTCAGCCATACCTCCAAGTTGTTGATCGGAATTTGATGTGCGGTTGGTTGCCCGAAGGGCTATCTGACCCGATCAACTGCGTAAGCCGTAGCGCGCTAGCGCGCGTAGTCTTCCTCTATCTATGGGCGAGACTCTATCCAGATCTATGGATCTCCCCAGCGTCAAAGCGAGACTCCATAAAAATCTGCCACTTGTTGGGCGACGCCTTCTTTTCTATGAGCACCCCACCATTGAATGATGAACTTTGCGCGGGAGAACACGGGGTCAAGCCAAGCCCTTACCCGCCAGAATTTCATTCATATCTCCGGAGAAAGCCCGGAGAACTGGACTGTGACTCTTCTATTACATTACGGAGAAGTCCATTCTCGTCATGATCGATCCACGTCCTACCGTAGTGCCCGGCTTGCTTGGCTTACTAACGCGAAGGAATTTTTCCTTGATTGCACGAGCTAGCCAGTCAATCCTGCCGCTTGGTGCGCTAGTGCGCCTTACTTATAAGTAGGGTTAGATTCCCGATCCACTCATCTTCAAACGGGGGTTCATCATCCGCACCGACCAAACAATACCTGTCAGAGATTGAGCTCGACTCGAGAGATGGAGACATAAAGGCGCCAACGGCGGTCCTCGGTGGGTGAGTCTCTCGATATACCCCGCTCGCATCGAAGGAATTAATCCGGAATCAAGGAATTGAACCCGGATAAAGCCTCTTACCTGTTGCCGATCCGATTACCGATTCATAGGATTAACCAGAAGAGAAGGGAGTTAGGACCGACTGAAAGAAGGACAGCGGGGAAAGTTCTCTAACCCCTTAGAATCCGTCTTTTTTGGACGGCGCGAAAACGAAACCTTCCGCCTAAACCGAGATGCCAGATGAGAGATAGTGGAAAACAAGTGACTCTTTGGGGTTCGCATGAACAGAGCCTTTGAGAAAGAGAGTCTTGCCCCCCATAGGGCAGCGAGGAGCATGCTGTGGAACCAACCACTAGAGATTGGACATATATAGAATCTTTCTTATAAAAAAAA